AACCTTTTATATACTATATACTATACTATTTTCTATACTAATAGAATCTTACTCGAAATCTATTTTAGTCTCTAATAGTATCGAATCATGATTTCATTTTTTTTTTATAAACAAGTTAATTTAAAAGTTTGCTTGTATTTGGTCAATAAAATTCCCTCTCTTTTTTGTTTGTCCACTACGTATCATATTATATCCAATAAAAAAAAAATATATTCTATGTCATAAAGGTTATAAGTTGGAAAAAATCGAAACTAAGCTAAGAATAGGATTCTTTCAGGAAGGGTATCAAGAAGTATTATTCTATTAATTAATAATCTTTTTTAGAATATTTCTATTTCGACACAAGCAAGAAGGAATCGGACTCTAGGAAAAGACAAATAATCCCTCCTAGAATCCCGTTTTCCCCATTTCTATTTCTACTTTGCTTAATATTATCTGCCTAGTTATTTTATGTTTAGTATCAAGTCGAATTTTCTTCTATTACAATAGAAAACTATTAATATATTTCTATTCTAGGACATTGAAATATGAAAACAATGACATAACCATAACGTTCTAATTTCTTGTGGGGTTGAAAAAAAAAAAAAAAAAACAATGAAATAAAGTAAAAAAGTCTTCTTCACAATATACATACTATGACTGACTAGTACTACCGTACAAGGAATTCTCTAAATATGGTAGAAAAAGACTAGAAAGAAGCAAAGGTCTTTTCATAATTTTTTTATTAAACAGAATAGAATTACATAAATTATCAAAAAAATGGAGTTCTTTTTACGAGCTTAATATGTTGATAAATCCGCGGACCTAAAAATTCATTTCGGACAATTGAACCTTCTCAAATTGTTTCTTTTTAAGAACCAAAAAGATTTGTGCCAAAATAATGGATGCCAAGAAGAACAAGAGACCTTGGACACGTAACGGATCTTGAAGTACTATTTCCGCATCCCCCTGACCAAATCCACCCACATTAGGATTACTCGTTAATGGTTGATCAAGTTTGATAGATTCACCTTCTGAAACAAGAAGTTCTGGTCCTGGAGGTATAATATCAATCACTTCACGTCCATCCGATGCATCCACTATAGTGATTTCGTATCCTCCTTTTTCTTTTCGTATGATTTTGTTTACTATACCCGCTGCTGTAGCATTATAAACATTATTATTACTCTTGCTCCCGTCGAGATAAATCTGACCCCTTCCCCTGTTCCCGCCTACGTATATAGGATATTTTAAGAAGTGAACATCTCTCTTAGTAGCGGGATCTGGGGAAAGAATAGGAAAGGTGATTTCACTATATTTCTTGCCAGGAACAGGGCCTACCACAATAATATTTTTTTTTGTGGGACGATAACTTTGAAAAGACAGATTACCTATCTTTTCTTTAATCTCAGGCGAAATACGATCGGGGGGGGCCAATTCAAAACCCTCCGGTAAAATAAGAACAGCCCCCACATTCAAAGCCCCCTTTTTACCATTAGCAAGAACTTGTTTTACTTGCATATCATAAGGAATCCGAACAACTGCTTCAAATACAGTATCGGGAAGTACCGTTTGCGGAACCTCAATATCCACAGGTTTATTAGCTAAATGGCAATTGGCACATACAATACGGCCGGTTGCTTCTCGCGGATTTTCATAACCCTGCTGTGCAAAAATGGGATATGCATTTGAAATGGGTGCTCGAGTTATTATATATATCATGAGCGATACGGAAATAGATCGAGTAATCTCTTTCTTTATCCAAGAAAAAGCATTTCTAGTTTGCATGGTCTAATCATTTATCCTGAAAATTTCTACAATAAGATTAGGTAGGTTACTTGCATAGTTCCCTATCCATGATTCTGCTATTTACTGAAATAATTCTACGGGAATATAGAAAGAATCCCTTGGGGGGGTAGAAAAAAAAGAAGAATTTGATTTTTTAATGTTTATCTTTTATACAATTTTATACAATACAAAATAACAAACTTTATAATTGGATCAGTGGATCGTTTTTTCAGTCATTCATGGAATGATAAATCACTACAAGTGACGGAGATACACGATTTAAATAACGAAAAATCCAATATTTGAAAATTGTATCTAAAATGACTGGAAAAGTGGAAACAAGACCAGATATAATTTGATCATTCTGAGCAAATCCAAAATCGTTATAGACAGAACCAATCATTAGTTCCCAACCATGGGTCGAATGGAATCCTATACATAAATCAGTTAATAAAAGAATAGAAAAAGCTTTTATTGTGTCACTTAAGTTATATAGGAATTCTTGAACCCAAGAGTTAAGAATAATAAGTTCTCGATTGCCTAGAATAGAATAACCGCTTAGAATAAGGAAACATATTATATTTGTCGAGAAGTGCAAAATCGTATGGATACGATCTTCGTTGTGCGTCTTGATCAATTGGATGGTTTCTTTGTAGATTCCGGTACGAAGGTTTTGTAGACGTGTTTCCGGGTATTCCTTTAGCATTTCATCCAAGAGGAACAGTTCCTCGAATTCTATGAATTTTTTTAGAATACTCTTTTCTTGAATGATATTCAAGAAAATTTCGGATTGCCTAGTATTCCACCAATTAGTAAACCAAGATTCCATAGTTTTCTTAAATGTGAAAGAGATGCACCAGGGAAAAAAGACTATAGACGTAAGATATAGAAGGGGAATGAATGCTTTCTTTTTTGCCATTTTTCGTCTTTAATGAACTCAGCTTCACCTCATTCGTCAACTCTATATGATAATAATCTTTCTATCAAGCATAAGTTCTATTACAAGTCATAGAGCTTATATATAAATCTATAATCTATTCCCGCGTTTTTTTATTTTCAATTCGGGAGTTAGTCCTTGCCTTGAATTTCGAAAGAATACAGAAATCGAATAAGAAAGCGAAAGAATCCACTGCCAATTCGAATGAAGAAAAAAAAATTTAAAAGATATAAAAAAATTGCTAAGATTCAAAGCAATTACCCCTTTTGATGAATACAGCAAAGAGCACTTCGAATAATCAATATTAGTTGAATTTCGAAACCAAAGAACGCCCCTTCTATAATCTATAAAATAAAAATAAAAAAATATCGAAATCCATTTTCTTTTCCCTAAGAAAGCATTCTTTTTTCAGTTCGTTTTTTTTTTTTTTCAAAATACTTCAATTGGTACACGCAAGAAATAGGCCAATTCTGCAGCTTTTTGTTCAATTTCTCGTGGAGTCAAATTCTCGTCAATACGAGTCAAGGGAATGGCCCCCTGTCCTATGATTTCCATATAAAGGACACGACGAGTATAAATACCCTCTTTAACCTCTATTCTGATGGACTGAATATCTTTCATAAGGAATCGGAGAAAAATACGACGATTTTTTCCAGGAAATCCGCAACGAAAAATACACACTATTCCCTCGTTTCTATCGAATCGATCATAACCACTACCCACATTCCACAAAATTGTACACCACAAATAAGAACTAATAAAGAGACCCGCGATTCCATAGAAAGACATCACAATCCCTTGTGGAAAAAAAAGAATTTGCTGAGACGGAAATAAAGATAACAAATTCCTACCAAGATAACTGGAAGTTCCAACCAATAAGAACCCTAATGAACCTAAAAAAAGGATAAAGGCCCAGCAGAAATTGCTTGTTTTTCGAGACCCCGTTATAAGTTCTATCCATATACGTTCTGATCGCCAACTCATATTAGATCCAGTTCTATTTTATGGGAATTGGGAGAATAAAAAAACCAAGCAAATCAATTTGACTTTACTTTTCTTTGTTTCCGAAGTAACTTTCATCAACTAGCACTATATATTTTGATGTAAACCCTTAGGAGTAATTCATCGAATTGCTTCCCGATCTAAAAAAAAATATCAGATTTGTCCCTACTGTCCGTATCTAAAAAATCTTGTTTTTTTGAACATGAAGAAATAAAGAAGCCATTGCAATTGCCGGAAATACTAGGCCCACTAAAGGCACAAAAATGGAGGGTAAGTTTATCATAGAATGGGTACCTCAATTTAATATTTGTACCTGTTATTTTTTTTATTATTGTTATATTAATTTCATATTTTTTTCATTCTTATTTATATTGTTAGAAGGATAGTCTATAATCACTAGAATTCATATATACTTATACTAAGTATATTTGAAAAATTATACTAAGTATAGTTAAGTGAATATATATATAGAATAATAAATATAGAGAAATATATACTAATATATATTGAGTATATATAATATGTATATATAATAAATATATATTCAATATATTCACTATATAGAATGAGTATAGAATAAAGCAATAATAAAATAAAAAAGAGAATATAATATTTTTTAATAAAAAATAGAATAAAAAGCACAAATAGAATAGAATCTAATAATAAATATCAGGAATGTAGAACTAAATAAATGGATTGATTTCACCTTCGCTCTTGTGTGTTCTAATTTTATTTTTGTCTCAAAATTTATTGAAGTTCAAAAATGAAAAAAAAACAGTTTTTTCTTACAAATTCTTGAAAAATTCGTTATAATATATAATATGAGTCCGATTTTAAGTAAAAAAGGGGACATGATGTCTCTTATCCAATTTCGCGGAAGAAAGAATTCGCTTTTTTTTTTTTATTTTTTTTTTTAATTCCTAATCAGTCAGAAATATCAGTAAATAAAATTATCCGCATGATTCTTTCTGCAGTTAAATCTTATCAAAAAAAAAATGAATTTCTTTTCTTTTTCTTTGGATTTTGACTCTGATTCTTATATTTGATTCCTAGAAACTAAATAACTACTCACTCGTCACAACAACAAAAAAAAAAAAAGAATTAAAAAAAATTTTAGGCTCTACTTTTTTTTTTCATTTTTCGTCAAAGAAAAGAAAGCATGGAGCTGAAATAACTCACTCAGAACCCCCTTTAAAGGATTACGTGGTACGATTGAATCAAATAAACCCTTATGGAATAAATATTCAGCCGCTTGTGAACCATCGGGTATTGCCTTATTCAACGTTTGTTCAATAACTCTTTTACCCGCAAATGCAATGTAAGCATTGGGTTCTGCAATAATGATATCTCCTAACATGCCAAAACTAGCTGTCACCCCACCAGTAGTAGGAGATGTAAGGATCGATACATAGAATAACTTTTTATTTGTTTGATAATCATGTAAAGCAGAAGAGATTTTAGCCATTTGCATCAAGCTCAAACTTCCTTCTTGCATACGTGCTCCTCCTGATGCACATACTAGAATAAGAGGTAAAAGTTGATTGGTAGCATATTCGACCAAACGAGTGATTTTCTCACCTACTACGGATCCCATACTACCCCCCATAAACTGAAAATCCATAATACCAATTGCTACAGGAATACCGTTTAGTTGACCTGTGCCTGTTTGAACAGCCTCAGTTAATCCTGTCTTTCTTTGATAAGAATTAATACGATCTTTATAAGGTTCCTCTTCCGAATGAAATTGAATGGGATCCAGAGAGATCATGTCTTCATCCATAGGATTCCAAGTACCTGGATCAATCGAAAGTTCGATTCTATCTGAACTGCTCATTTTCAAATGATATCCACAGTGTTCACAAATATTCATTTTTGATTTTAAAAATTTCTTATAATTTAATCCGTAACAATTTTCGCATTCAATCCACAAATGCTTGTACTTTTTAGTTTCATCGAGATTTTTAGAACTTTCTCTTCTAGTGAAATAACTATCATTTGTATAATTCGTGCTAGTTATTATATTAGAACTAGAACTATCGCTTTCACTACTATTTCTGTCCTTACCACAAATGTAACTATAAAAATAATTGTCATTGTATTTGTCACTATCACCTAAAATGTAACTATCAATACAGATTTGAGAACGAAGATAACTCTCAACGCAACTATTAATGTTATTATTCCAACTAGATTGACTATCATACATATAATGATCATCATCACTCTTAGAGACATTATTCAGATAGCTGGAATTCTTATAACTAGAAAAAAAACTTTCGGATTCACTTATAAAAGAATGATCATTGTCAATCTCCAAAATTTGATTTTCAATATCAAAATATATGGAATAACTGTTCCTCTTACTATCTCTAACTAAAAAAGTTTTATCAGATAGGAAATTCTGGATGTTCCTGACACCTATTAAATAATCAACATTACTGTAACTAGAATTGTCACTATCATTCCAACTATAAATGTTTTTATCCATATCATTTAAAATTAGGAGTTCTTCACTTACACTGGTATTTTCAATAGGATCAAAACTATCCATTGATTTACTTAAACCACACCTGTATTCTAACTCCCTATTAAACAATATAGAATTGAAAGACCATTTTTCCATAGAGTCTTTTTTCCTCTATTTACATGAAAATACAATAGATGAATAGTCATTTGATGAAAAATCATATAAATATTCTATTTTAAATATTATATCTCATTTATTTACTATCAAATACAAATAAGTATATAAATGAAAAAAAAAAAGAATAAGTATCTAAATCCAGTCACTAGGATTAGTAACTGATAATAATAACGAGCGAGTGGGTATTCAAAAAAAAGATTCTTTTTCGTGAGAACCTGGAGTATTCTTTCACTATATCTATTTTCACTATATATATGTCACTATATGTGATATATGTCACTATATGTGCTGGAATTTTTTTTTTTTATTCTTTAATTCTATATATATTCAATATTCTAAATATTCAATATATTCTAAAAATAAAATAATAAATATTTATTATTTTTTATGAATAAATAATAATGAATAAAAAAAGAAAAAAATCACCTCATCGGGGGTAATGTATTTATAGACCCAATTATTTCATTTAGTGATTATTCATTTGTTTTTTTCTATATTATATCTTCTACCTCTATGTTTTTTTCATTTTATTTTGAAGATCAATAAAAATCCATTTTTTTGAATATAGAAAAGAGCATTCTATGTCAACAACAAGAAATAAAAAATTAGGTATGAATAGAACAAGAGAGCGGGGGGATAAAAGAGAAAAGAGTTCTATAAATCTATATACAAGTCATCCACACCCTCTTTTTTTTTTCATTAATTGAATTTCGTTTGTTGATTAGGGCAAAGTTACATAAAAACACCTGCCTTTTTTGAAATATCCTGAACAGTTCCTGTAGGTTGAGCGCCTTGTTCAAGGAAATATAGAATAACAGGAATATTTAAATAGGTTTGATTCTTTATTGGATCATAAAAACCCACTTTCCGAATATCTCTTCCCTCTCTTCGGGATCGAACATCAATTGCAACGATTCGATAAACAGCTCATTGGGATAGATATAGATGAACAATACACCCCCCTAGAAACGTATAAGAAGTTTTCTCCTCGTACGGCTCGAGAAAATTCAAAATTACGTCTATGTATAAAATTATGATCTCAAATATATCAATAAAATCATCAAATCAATTAGACTATGGTTTAAGTATTTTTTTGTCTTTCTGAAAAAAAAAAAATAACTCTTCGTATTCGAAATCTCATAACTCAAATTGGATAATTCTCAAATAACTCAAAGGAAAACAAAGCCTTTAGGTATTTCATTTATTGAGCGGTCTCTACCCCCTTTCTTGCCTGTACTTCTTTAGAATCTATTTTTTGTTCTTCATTCTAATAGAATTGTTGAGACAATTTGAAAATGGTATTTACTTGTTCCAGGATCCTTTAGCTTTTCCTTGAATCATTGGGTTTAGACATTACTTCGTGGATCTTTAATCGTTTCAAAAATGGCAGCAACATACCATTTTTTTCTTTTTCTCAAAGAATCATACAAATAGAAGGTTGATTCCCACAGATACACTTTTGATCGAAATAGTTTTACCAATTCCAACAAATGTGACTTTTTTTTGAACCTTGCTCGAATTGGATCCTTTCGATTTCTTTACCAAAAATATACTTACGAAGTTGTTATAACTTATTAATTTTCACTAACCTTAGATACTTGCCCCTAAGAAATGAATCAACTCGAGCTCCATCATGTACTATATTACATCATCAATCCCTCTCCCTTCCCTCAAACAATGAGTTCTAGTGGACCAGAACAAACGATGTCGAGCCAAGAGCACCCCGATTTCTATATACTAGAAATACTAGAAAAATGGCGGATGTAAGAATCCACAGCTAAGCGAATCGTGTCTTTCAAGTCGCACGTTGCTTTTTGCCACATCGTTTCAAACGAAGTTTTACCATAACATTCCTTTAGCTTGGATCCGGTATGTAATTGATTCAATTATGAAATCGTGAATAGTCATTGATTCAATCGATACATAATAATCTATACTTTTTACTTTTAGGTTTTTCTTCTATATAACTGGACAATTTTTAAAGGAAAGAAGTATAAAAAAATTAAAATTAACTCGATATTGTATGAATAAATTTTCTATTGTATTTTGATAGTTTATAAAATAGAAAAATAGAATTTCTTAAAAAAAAATATGCGAAAAAAAAAAAAAATAGAAATCAATATGAAATAATAATAAATATATATTTATTATACAATACAATTATACAGAATGATTACAATAAAAAAAAAAAAAATCGAGTCGTTTTTGAAGATGTAGATTCAAACGCGACTCGATTTAGATTAGAGACAAATGATTAAAAAAAGAAAGGGTAATCTTTATTCTGATATAAAATTTGTATTCAAAGATGATATACATCATGAATGGATATGTTCTGGGACGGAAGGATTCGAACCTCCGAATAGCGGGACCAAAACCCGTTGCCTTACCGCTTGGCCACGCCCCATTTTATTTTCGATTTGACACTAATAAACACTATTATTGGTATTGGTTGTTCGTCAATTCCAGTTCAAAGATTTCTATAGAATAAATTGTTGTTAGGATTTTGATATGCGTAGATATAGAATTAAACTGAATTTATTGATCATTCCATAAAATTCAATTAAGATATTGTATGAAAGTATGATTTCTTCTATTTTTTTTTTTTATTTAAGAATGAAAATATTTTGAACTTATCCAGTTCAAATCAAAGAAGTATTTTGGAGGGTCTGATCTTATTTGATTCATTTTTTTTATTTTTTTATTTAAATTTTTTTATATATTATTCTTTTTTTTTATTTTATATATTATTATTTTATTTATAATATATATTCTTATAATATATATATATTATTATATTTATTCTAATTAATTATATATATATAATTAATTATATAATTCTTTTATTTTGAGAGTATCTATTTTATATTATAATTATTATTAATATATATTTTCTTATATTTTATAGTATATAATTATTTTTTATTTATTTAGAATATATAATTATTTTTTATTTATTTAGAATATATAATTATTAATATATAATTATATAATTATGAAAAAATTATAATCAAAATTATACATATAAATTATACATATATATACTACATATATACATAATAAAAATAAAAAAAAATACAATAAAAATTTGAATTATAATTATAATTCAAAAAAAAGCAAAAATACAATTAATTTTCTTAAAGAACAAAATGTTTGTTATGCTAAATATCTTTAGTTTGGTCTGTATTTGTATTCACTCTGCCCTTTATTCAAGTATTTTTTTCTTGGCGAAATTGCCTGAAGCCTACGCTTTTTTGAATCCAATTGTAGATATTATGCCAGTAATACCCTTATTCTTTTTTCTCTTAGCTTTTGTTTGGCAAGCTGCTGTAAGTTTTCGTTGAGATCTTTAATTTAAATAATGTCCTAAAAAAATTAAGAATTTATTCGAAAACAAAAATTCAAACATTTTAACAATTTATAAGATCAGATAAGTCTTACAGTGTGAATCCTCGATTCCAATATTGAAATTTTTTGATAGAAAAAAAATCCGGACCATCTCATCATTTCCGTTTTTTCCATTGAGAAATCCTAATCCTATTATTAGATTTGAGTCCACCACCAATACCTAGATTGGGGATATGAAAGAAAATTTTTGGTAATAGGAATTATTGGTAATGGTGGTAAAAGGCTCGACTCTTACTACAAATAAATTTCCTAATTTTTGTATATTTCCTCGAAATCACTTCATTTATTAGAAACTTAGTATCAAAAGAAACATAATGTGTAATATAAGAGAATCTATTCTCTTTCTCTGTCTTTTTTAATTATCTTGGAGATTTTTTAATGCTTACTCTAAAACTATTTGTTTACACGGTAGTGATATTTTTTGTTTCTCTTTTCATTTTCGGATTCCTATCTAACGATCCAGGACGTAATCCAGGACGTGAAGAATAAAAAAAATATTTTTTTTTTATTCTTTGCTTGTGCTGGATTTTTTCAAATTTTTAGGATTTTGTCTATTTTACATCTTTAACTAGTAAATAAGAAAAAAAAAAGAAAACAAACAAAGAAAACAAAAAAAAGCTCCATAATCCATAATAATAAGTTCAAAAGAAAAAAAAATACCAAATCATCAACGGAAAGAGAGGGATTCGAACCCTCGGTACAAAAATTCGTACAACGGATTAGCAATCCGACGCTTTAGTCCACTCAGCCATCTCTCCCAAATTGAAAAAATAGAATTACTATGTTTATGTTACATCGCATAAACAAAAAGAACAAAAAGTAGGGCTTGAAAAAAGCCTTATTTATTTATATCTTATTTTCTATCTTAATCTCTCTTTTTTTATTTCTATTTGATTTCTATTCATTATTATATTCTATTCATTCTTATATATTAAAATTATATATTAAATGGATTGATTATATATTAAATAAATCATTATAATAATAATATTTATTTTATTCCATTTTTGAGTTTCTTTTTTTATACAGACGGAGCCCGGCTAGGTACTGGCCGGGCTCTTTTTATTCCCATGAATCCCGGATAACAACGATTTCTTTGAATGTATTTGATTTGAAAAAATATTTGTAATTTAAACATGATCAAACATAAATAAAAAAAAGACTTTTGGATTCCTATGATATAGGAACAAAATGATATAAGATAAAAATGTAATTTTTTATTACTCCTTCTTTTTTCTGGTAACGTATCTAAAAAAAGAATGGAACGATGGATTATTGCACAATGCATTTTTATGTTATGAATTTAGTAGTTTTGTCGAGATGTATCTGTCAAAAAACACCCTTTTTAGCAAAAACAAAATCCAAAAATAAAATTCGCCACCTTTTCTTAATTTCATTACATTAGGAGGCCCAACATGTCAACACTCTAATTATCATAATATTATGCTCCTATTTCTTAATTACGACTAATTCCCTTGTTCGACAAAAGGTCCATTTATATACAATAATTGCATTATAGCGGGTATAGTTTAGTGGTAAAAGTGCGATTCGTTCTACGGACCCCTTGATAGTTAAGGGATCCCTCGTTTGATTCATATCCCGATCAAAAACTTTATTTCTTACTTAAAGGGATTTAATCCTTTATACCTCTCAACAAACGATTCGAGGAATAATATACATTATCATAATTTGTATACAAGAAGAATCAATTCTAAATTGACAAATTGAATTCTAAAATTATGAAACATAAGTTTTTGGAATTGGATCACTAATCCCAATTTTTTGAGTATGAGTAAAGGATCCATGGAGAAAGATATAGAAAGTTTATTTCTAATCGTAACTAAATCTTCCATTTTTTTATTTGTTTTGTATAAGAGAGATTGAAGCAAAATAGCTATGAAACGATTTTTTTAGTTTACTAGAAACATCGACATATTTTTTATAGCTCGACGGAAATTTGATTCTTTTCCTAAAGATTCTCTCAAATAGAAATAGAGAACGAAGTAACTAGAAAAAAAAAAACAGATTGTTATAATACTCCTCTTCTATAGGGATCATCTAAAAAGCAAGGTATTTGAAATGTATTCTTTTCAATGTATTCAAAGGCTGACATAGATGTTATGGGTCAATTTTTTTTGTTCATGTCTTCCATCTCTTAATTTCTTCCGTAAAGGAGCCGAATGAAACAAAAGTTTCACGTTCGGTTTTGAATTAGAGACGTTAAAAAATGATGAATCAACGTCGACTATAACCCCTAGCCTTCCAAGCTAACGATGCGGGTTCGATTCCCGCTACCCGCTTATATCCTATCTCTCTATTTATTCTATTCGAATCTATCTTTTTCTATTATTGAATAAATCTATTTTTTTAGTAAATTTTTTAATTATTCAATTTAATTTCTTAATTTAGTTTTAGTTATTAATATTCAATTGAATTTGAATTTATTGAATTTAATTATTTATTTATTCTTTTTTTTTATATATATATGATATGATTTATTCTTTATTCTATAGAATTTCTATAGAATTCTTTTTTTTCTTTAACTTTTAACTAAACTTTAGTTAAAAGTTAAAGAAAAAAAAGAAAAGCGTCCATTGTCTAATGGATAGGACAGAGGTCTTCTAAACCTTTGGTATAGGTTCAAATCCTATTGGACGCAAATTATTTGCATTATATATATATCTATTTTTGCGTATATATATTTTATTTAAATATATATTTTATATTTAAATTCTCTATTTCTAA